ATAATAGTAACTTGGTCTCGAGCATCTACCATTATACCCACAATGATTGGCCATACAATCGCCATTCATAATGGAAAGGAACATTTACCTATTTATATAACAGATCGTATGGTAGGTCACAAATTGGGAGAATTTGCACCTACTCTTATTTTCGCAAAACATGCGAGAAGCGATAATAAATCTCGCCGTTAATTTTAAATATCAAAATTCAAATAGGTGCTTATCATTCATCGGGGGGTAACCTTATGATAAAGAACTCGAGTTCAGGTACAGAAGTCAAAGTTTTAGCTCAACATATACGTATGTCTGTTTTCAAAGCGCGAAGAGTAATTGATCAGATTCGCGGGCGTTCCTACGAGGAAGCACTTATGATACTGGAACTCATGCCTTATCGAGCATCTTATCCCATTTTAAAATTGGTTTATTCCGCAGCAGCAAACGCTAGTCATAATATGGGTTTGAACGAAGCTGATTCATTCATTAGTAAAGCGGAAGTCAATGGGGGTGCTCTTGTGAAAAAGTTAAGACCTAGGGCTCGAGGACGTAGTTATCCGATAAAAAAACCCACCTGTCATATAACAATTGTATTGAAGGATAAATCGAAATCATTTTTAAATGAATCTAAGATTTAGATTCCTAACAAGAAGAAAAAAAAAAATATCGAATTGCATAATAAAAAAAAATATGGGGCAAAAAATAAATCCACTCGGTTTCAGACTTGGTACAACCCAAAGTCATCATTCCTTTTGGTTCGCACAACCAAAAAATTATTCCACGGGTCTACAGGAAGATGCAAAAATACGGGATTCTATCAAGAACTATGTACAAAAAAATAGGAGAATATCCTCAGGTTTCGAAGGAATTGCACGTATAGTAATTCAAAAAAGAATCGATTTGATCCAGGTCATAATCCATATTGGATTCCCAAATTTATTAATAGAGGGACGAACACGAGGAATCGAAGAATTACAGATAAATATACAAAAAGAGTTTCATTCTGTAAATAGGGGATTTAACATTGCTATCACAAGAGTTGAAAAACCTTATGGACACCCTAATATTCTTGCAGAATATATAGCTTTACAATTAAAAAATAGAGTTTCGTTTCGAAAGGCAATGAAAAAAGCTATTGAATTAACTGAACAAACAGATACAAAAGGAATTCAAGTACAAATCGCAGGGCGTATCGACGGAAAAGAAATTGCACGTGTCGAATGGATCAGAGAGGGGAGGGTTCCCCTACAAACAATTCGCGCTAAAATTGATCATTGTTCCTATACAATTCGAACTATCTATGGGGTATTGGGCATAAAAATTTGGATATTTGTAGACGAGTAATAGTGGACCTTTATTTGTCTTGTCATTTTGTCTAGTGATATAAAAAAAAAGTGACAAACTGTTTGATTCTTTTTGCGTTAAATCAAATAAAATGAGCAATTCTATTCTAATTCTCTAATTCTATAGGGTTAAATAAAAATTCGATTGACCTTTTTTTGGTGGAATTGCTATGCTTAGTGTGTGACTCGTTAATTTTTTTCTTTAGAGTTAGGCTTCAAAAAAAAAAAAGACTAACCCCTACTATACTATGAACTTAGTAACTATATAAAATAAACTAATAACCAACTTATTGCTTCGTATTTTCGTGATCCCAAGAAACAGTCACTATATGACTGAATCGATCATATAGTTGTAGCAACTTACAATTTTTCCATAAAAAAATCTGATTATGGATTGCAAAAAGAAAAATAAAGGGATGTGGATAAACGGAAGGATGATAGAAAGAGAGAACAAAAATATCAATGATATATGATTCCAATATGTATGGTCTATGAATCATCTCATAAAAGGCAGTGTGATAAAGCATCAATTAATACTAATAAATAACAATAAAGAGCCTAGAGTTAATAGAAACTGAGGAGATTGACTCGGGAATGCATTTTTGGGGGAGCTCCATTGCGGAGTTCAGGCCTAAACATTAATGGCGAAGCTGTAGGAACGACGGAACCCGTGACTGCATAGGATTCTATTGAAAACGAATCCTAATGATTCATTGGATGGGATGGCGGAACGAACCAAGAACAAATTGATTTATTCTACTAATGAGTCATGAATTGGCCCTACGAATGAACCAGGAAAGAGAAAGAGTCAATATTCGCCCGCGAAACCTTTATTTATTGGATTACAATCTTTTGATGTGATTCGATTTGGGTAAAAAAAAAACTAAGGATTCGTTATCGTTATAAAGAATGCATTATCTATATGTCGCATCTAGCCGTATGTCTTAAGGCTTTATATTCTATGTAACAGATTAAATATCAATAAGTCTCATTACTTAGTTTAGTGTATTTTTTATCAAATACATGTGTATCCATAATAGTATGGAATACTTTCATTCGTGAGGAGCTGGATGAGAAGAAACTCTCATGTCCGGTTCTGCAGTAGAGATGGAATTTAGAAATAACCATCAACTATAACCCCAAAAAAACCAGATTTCGTAAACAACATAGAGGAAGAATGAAGGGAATATCTTGTCGAGGCAATCGTATTTGTTTCGGCAGATACGCTCTTCAGGCACTTGAACCCGCTTGGATCACAGCTAGACAAATAGAAGCAGGGCGAAGAGCAATGACACGATATGCACGCCGTGGTGGAAAAATATGGGTACGTATATTTCCCGACAAACCTGTTACAGTAAGACCTACAGAAACACGTATGGGTTCGGGTAAGGGATCCCCCGAATATTGGGTATCCGTTGTTAAACCCGGGCGAATACTTTATGAAATGGGCGGAGTATCAGAAACTGTAGCCAGAGCAGCTATTGAAATAGCTGCGTGCAAAATGCCTATACGAACGCAATTTATTATTGCGGGATAGGGGTGTTAAACTAAACAAAAAGGGATATTGAGGATGAAAAAACAACCATGGGTTTATTTATTTCTGGACGGAGAATATTTTTTTTTTTTTACTTCATCCTTTGCGTTGAAATAGCAAAAAAAAAAAAAATGATATGATTCAACCTCAGACCCTTTTGAATGTAGCGGATAACAGCGGGGCTCGGGAATTAATGTGCATTCGAATCATAGGAGCTGGTAATCACCGATATGCTCATATTGGTGACGTTATTGTTGCTGTAATCAAAGAAGCAGTACCTAATATGCCTCTAGAAAGATCAGAAGTAATTAGAGCTGTAATTGTACGTACATGTAAAGAACTCAAACGTGAAAACGGTATGATAATACGATATGATGACAATGCGGCGGTTGTCATTGATCAAGAAGGAAATCCAAAAGGAACTCGAGTTTTTGGTGCGATCGCTCGGGAATTGAGACAGTTGAATTTTACTAAAATAGTTTCATTAGCTCCCGAGGTATTATGAGGTATTATAAATACTAGTAGATGACACTATGATATAGCAGGATATCCCAAATGGATCAATTAGTAGATTGTGTCTCATGCATATACTTTTAATAATAATAATTCAAAAAAAAACATGTTGATTATATCAAAATTAGGAGGCATCAAAAATTATAGTTCGTCATGGGTAGGGACGCTATTGCTGATATAATAACTTCTATAAGAAATGCCGACATGGATAAAAAAGGAACAGTTCGAATAGCATCTACTAATATAACCGAAAACATCGTTAAAATACTTCTACGAGAAGGTTTTATTGAAAACGTCCGGAAACATCAGGAAAGTAACAAAAATTTTTTGGTTTCAACCCTGCGACATAGAAAGACTAGAAAAGGAATATATAGAACTATTTTAAAACGTATCAGCCGCCCCGGTCTACGAATCTACTCCAACTATCAACGAATTCCTAAGATTTTAGGTGGAATGGGGATTGTAATTCTTTCTACTTCTCGGGGTATACTGACAGACCGAGAAGCTCGACTAGAAAGAATTGGAGGAGAAATTTTGTGTTATATATGGTGATCCTCCTTCTCTGGTATCCTAATTTTATCTCTAACTTCCTATTTATGAAATAGAGAGGAAAAGTGAGTTATATAACTCTTCCTCCATTAGTTGATACTTTAAGGGGGTTGCCTGGAATGAAAGAACAAAAATTGATTCATGAAGGTTTAATTACTGAATCACTTCCCAACGGTATGTTCCGGGTCCGTTTAGATAATGAAGATCTAATTCTAGGTTATGTTTCAGGGAGGATCCGGCGCAGCTTTATACGAATACTACCAGGCGATAGAGTCAAAATCGAAGTAAGTCGTTATGATTCAACCAGGGGGCGTATAATTTATAGACTTCGTAACAAAGATTCGAATTATTAGGTTACTTTTTTAAGCATTCCTTTCATGGGGATACAATTCGAAGTTAAAAAATTCAAGAGACTTTTTTTCCAAGGAAAGGAGTAGATTCAGAATTAAGGTAAGGAATGCAAAATATGAAAATAAGGGCTTCTGTTCGTCAAATTTGTGAAAAATGTCGACTGATCCGTAGGCGCGGACGAATTATAGTGATTTGCCCCAATCCGAGACATAAACAGAGACAAGGATAATCCTTCTGAAAAAGGACTTTATAAAAGAAGGACCCGTGTAATGTAAAAAGAAAGGATCTGTTTTAACATGAAATGGATATCTCCGTATCTTTCTGTATATTTATGACTCATATTTATGAGATGATAAAATATGACAAAACCCATACCAAGAGTTGGTCCACGTAGGAATGGACGTATTAGTTCACGTAAGAATGGACGTAGAATACCAAAGGGAGTTATTCATGTTCAAGCGAGTTTCAACAATACCATTGTAACTGTTACAGATGTACGGGGTCGGGTGGTTTCTTGGGCCTCCGCTGGTACTTCGGGATTCAAAGGCACAAGAAGGGGTACACCTTATGCCGCTCAAGCGGCAGCTTTAAATGCTATTCGCACAGTAATTGATCAGGGTATGCAACAAGCAGAAGTTCTGATAAAAGGTCCCGGTCTCGGGAGAGATGCAGCATTACGAGCCATTCGTAGAAGCGGTATACTATTAAGTTTCGTA